TTATTTTTTTTTATTTATTATTTATATTAATATTAAAAATAACGGTTTAAAACTTAAAATTTAATTTTATTATATAAATGATTTATATGTATATAAATATATATATATATAATAAATTTATATTAAATGGGAGATATTATCTATATGCCAAATAGTCCTATAATTAAAAAAAGAAAAATGATATATATACATATAAATAATTTATATTAAATATATATATAAATATGATAGTTAAATTTATATATTAATTATAAATTATTTATATATATATATATGCACTAAATTTATTTAATTATTATAAATTTTAATAATTAATTATAAATTAATAATAAATTATTATAAATAAATATATATGTGTATATTTGTAATTTAATAATTAATTTATTAATTAATTATTAAAAAAAAAAAAAAATAGGGGAATTTTGAAAAGGAGGATTGTACTTAAATTAATTATTAATTTATAATTTAAATATATATAATTTAATTTTATTAATAAATTTTATTTTATAAATTAATTTGTCTATTTAATTATTAGTTTAACTTATTATAATTAATATTTTATTAATATTATTTTATTCTGGTTAAATATTTTATTTATATTTTATTTTACATGTAAATTTTTGTAAGAATAATTATTAGTTTTAAAAATAAATAATTATAAATTATTCGCAGTAATTAATATTAATTATAAAAGAAATTTTGAATTAGTAATAATATATAGTATTGGTGAAATTTGTGCCAGCTACTGCGGTTATACAAATGATGCAAATAAAAATTTTTAGTATTAGTTAAATTATAAAATATATTTAATATTTTTTTAAATTTATTAGGTGAAATTTTTAAATTTATTTATTATTAATTAATTAAATTAATTTAAGCTATAAAAATTTTGTAATAAACTAGGATTAGATACCCTATTATTAAAATTAAATAATTTAAATGCTATAGTAGTATTAGTTATATTCTTAAAATTTAAAGAATTTGGCGGTGTTTTAGTCTATTTAGAGGAATCTGTTTTGTTATTGATAATCCACGTTGGACCTAACTTAATTTTGTTTTCAATTTGTATATCGCCGTCATCAGAATATATTATAAGATTAATAATTTTCTAAATATTTCATTAAATAAAATGTCAGGTCAAGGTGCAGTTTATAATTAAGTAGAAATGGATTACAATAAATTTATTTAAACGGATTATTTTTTGAAATTAAAAATATAAAGGTGGATTTAATAGTAATATAAAATAGATTATTTATATGATTAAAGCTCTAAAACATGCACACATCGCCCGTCGCTCTCATTTTTAAAATGAGATAAGTCGTAACATAGTAGATGTACTGGAAAGTGTATCTAGAATGACAATTTAAAGCTTAATTAGTAAAGCATTTCATTTACATTGAAAATAAATTTGTGCAATTCAATTTAAATTGATATTATTTATTTATTAATTTAATTTTTTTTTAAAATTGATAATAAAAATAATTTTAAAAATTTTAGTTTAAGTAATGTATAATGAAATAATAATTTTAATTATAGTTTAATAGTATTGTAAAAGAATATTGAAATAATTTGAAAAATTTTTATTTTAAAAGAAAATTTTATTTATTGTACCTTGTGTATCAGGGTTTATTTAATAATAAATTATTATATTAATTTTTCTCGAATTTTAAAGATTTAATTATATATTAAAGTTATTGTTGAATAACTATTTTAAATATATTATTAGAAATGAAATGTTAATCGTTTTAAAATATATCTAGTTTTTTAAGAAATAAATTTAATTTAGTTCATTTATTTTATTAATTTAATTAATTTAATTTACTAAATAAGTGAAGTAATATTTTAAGGGATAAGCTTTAAAGTAAATTTTTATATTTAAAAATAATTAAAAATAAATATAAGCTTAAAAATAGCTATTATTAATAAATTTGTTATAATTTATTTTTATTTAAAATTATTTATTTTTGAATTAAATTTTTTATTAAAATATAATTTTTAATTATTTAAAATTATAAATTATGATAAAATTAGTATATAAATTTATATAAAATAATTTATTTGATAGGTTTAAATGAAGAATTCGGCAAATTAAATATGTTCACCTGTTTAACAAAAACATGTCTTTTTGAAATATATATAAAGTCTAGCCTGCCCACTGAATTTTAAAGGGCCGCAGTATCTTGACTGTGCCGAAGGTAGCATAATCAATAGTCTTTTAATTGAAGGCTGGTATGAATGGTTGAATGAGATATATACTGTTTTTTTTAAATTTATATAGAATTTTATTTTTTAATTAAAAAGTTAAAATAAAATTAAAGGACGAGAAGACCCTATAGATCTTTATTTTTATAAATTATAAATTATAAAGAATTTTAAAATTTATAATTTAAATAAAATTTTACTGGGGTGGTATTAAAATTTAATAAACTTTTATTTATTTTTTACATTGATTTATGAATTTTAGATCCTTTATTATGGATTAAAAAATTAAGTTACCTTAGGGATAACAGCGTAATTTTTTTAGAGAGTTCATATCGATAAAAAAGATTGCGACCTCGATGTTGGATTAAGAGTTATTTTTAGGTGTAGAAGTTTAAAGTTTAGGTCTGTTCGACCTTTGGATTCTTACATGATCTGAGTTCAAACCGGCGTAAGCCAGGTTGGTTTCTATCCTTAATTAATTATTATATTGTAGTACGAAAGGACCTAGTATAAAAAATATAATTTTATTATTAATTGAAAATTAATAATTTTATTTACTATTTTGGCAGATTAGTGCAATAAATTTAGAATTTATAGATATAATTTTTAATTATAAATAGTATTGTTTATATATGATTTAATTTTACCTTTAATTGGAAGATTATTATTAGTAATTTGTGTTATAGTAGGAGTTGCTTTTTTAACTTTATTAGAACGTAAAGTTTTAGGTTATATTCAAATTCGTAAAGGTCCTAATAAAGTAGGATTTAATGGATTATTACAACCTTTTAGTGATGCTGTAAAATTATTTACTAAAGAACAAACCTATCCTTTAGTCTCTAATTATATTTCTTATTATTTTTCTCCTGTATTTTCTTTATTTTTATCTTTATTAATTTGAATATGTATTCCTTATTTAATTAAGTTATATTCCTTTAATTTGGGAGTTCTTTTTTTTTTATGTTGTACTAGTTTAGGTGTTTATACTGTTATAATTGCAGGATGATCTTCTAATTCTAATTATGCATTATTAGGGGGGTTACGAGCAGTAGCTCAAACTATTTCTTATGAAGTAAGATTATCTTTAATTTTATTAAGAATTATTTTTTTAGTTGGTAATTATAATTTTATAGATTTTTATAATTTTCAATCTTACATTTGATTTATTTTTTTTTGTTTTCCTTTAAGATTAATTTGATTAGCTTCTTGTTTAGCAGAAACAAATCGAACACCATTTGATTTTGCTGAAGGAGAATCAGAACTTGTATCAGGGTTTAATGTGGAATATAGAAGTGGGGGATTTGCTTTAATTTTTTTAGCTGAATATTCTAGAATTTTATTTATAAGTATATTATTTATTGTAATTTTTTTAGGAGGAGACATTTATAGATTAATATTCTTTTTTAAGTTAACATTTATTTCATTTATTTTTATTTGAGTTCGCGGTACTTTGCCTCGATTTCGTTATGATAAATTAATATATTTAGCTTGAAAAAGATTTCTTCCTCTTTCTTTAAATTATTTATTTTTTTTTATTGGGTTAAAAATTTTTTTAATTTCTTTATTATTTTAATGAATCATTTTTAGTATAAATTAATAGAAGATTTTACTTCTTTTTTATGTTTTCAAGACATACGCTATAAAAGCTTATTAATTTAATTTAATAATTTATCTCAATATTTAGCTACTAATGGGTTAATAATAAAATAAGAAAAATATAATACTGTTAAAATTTGTCCAGTTAAAATATATGGATCTTCTACAGGTCGAGCTCCAATTCATGTTAATAAAGATGCTACAATTACTATATTTCAATATAAAATTTGATTTAATGGATAAAATTGAAGTCCTCGGAATTTACTAGAATGTGTAAAAGGTAAAATTAATAAAATTGCAATTGATAATACTAAACCAATTACTCCTCCTAATTTATTAGGAATAGATCGAAGAATAGCATAAGCGAATAAAAAATATCATTCTGGTTGAATATGAACTGGTGTTACTAAGGGATTAGCAGGGATAAAATTTTCTGGGTCTATTAATAGATAATTAAATTTTCAAATAAAAGCTAATAAAATTCATAAAAATACAATAAATCCGAAAATGTCTTTATAAATAAAATATGGATGAAATGGGATTTTATCAACATTTCTGTTAATCCCTAATGGGTTATTTGATCCAGTTTGATGTAAAAATAATAAATGAATTATTATTAAAGCTAGAATAATGAAAGGGAAAATAAAATGGAAAGTAAAAAATCGGGTTAACGTTGCATTATCAACTGCAAATCCTCCTCAAATTCATTGTACTAAATCTATACCTAAGTATGGAACTGCTGATAATAAGTTAGTAATTACTGTAGCTCCTCAAAATGATATTTGTCCTCATGGTAATACATATCCTAAGAATCCTGTTGCTATTGTTAAAAATAAAATAATTACTCCTGTATTTCAGGTTATATGATATAAGTATGATTCATAGTAAACTCCTCGTCCAACATGAATAAAAAGGCAAGCAAAAAAAAAAGATGCTCCATTTGCATGACAAATACGTAAAAATCATCCATTATTTACATCTCGGCAAATATGGTTAACTCTATTAAATGCTATTTCAATATCTGCTGTGTAGTGTATTGCTAAAAATAGTCCTGTTAAAATTTGTAAAATTAAACATAATCCTAATAATGATCCAAAATTTCATCAGGCGGAAATATTTGATGGAGCAGGTAAATCTACTAAAGCATTATTGGCGATGCTAATTAAGGGGTGAGTTTTTCGAATTGGTTTAAACATTAATTTATTGGGCGTAAAGGTCCATAAAATTTTTTAGTAATTTTTACTGTTACTAATAAAGTTAAAAATAAATAATTAATTAATACTAAAGTAATTAAATTTGTTGGAAAATTATATATTTTATTTAAAGATAAAATATTTTCTTTAATTAAATTATTTATATTTGATAATTGTTCTATTTCTATATTTCTTATAAATTGATCAATTAATGATTTGTCAATAATATAAAATAAAATATTAAATATAAAAAAAATTATTATTCTTAATAAAATTAATTTAAATGATATTCTAAATATTTCATTTGAAGATAAAGATGTTACATAAATAAATAAAATTAATATTCCTCCTAAAAAAATTAAAAATAAAATATACGAAAATCAAAAAGTTTTTACATAAATACTAGTAATTAAGCATGTTAAAAATGTTTGAATTAATAATATTAGTCCTATTGATAAAGGGTGTTTTATTTGTATAAAAATAAATCTTATAATTAAACATAATGTTATAATAATTAATTTTGTAATATCAAGAAATAGTTTATTTAAAATATTAACTTTGGGAGTTAATGAAAAAGAGATTTCTTTTTTCTTGAAGTTTAAAAAGAATTATATCTTAATTTTAGTTTACAAGACTAATGTTTTATTAAACTATTTAAACTAATTAATTAATGGCTAATTTACATTTAATATTTATTTTATCAATATTTATATTTATTCTTGGTTGTTTAGTATTTGTATCTAATCGAAAGCATTTATTATCTACTTTATTAAGATTAGAATTTATAGTATTAAGATTATTTATTTTTTTATTTTTTTATTTAAATTTTATAAATTATGAACTTTATTTTAGAATGTTTTTTTTAACATTTTGTGTGTGTGAAGGAGTTTTAGGTCTTTCTATTTTAGTCTCTATAATTCGAACTCATGGTAATGATTATTTTCAAAGATTTTCTATTTTGCAATGTTAAAGTTTATCTTTATATTAATTTTTATATTACCTCTTTCTTTTTTAAAAAGTAATTATTGAACGGTTCAAAATATATTATTTTTTTTTACATTTTTATTTATATTAAATTTTAGATCTTTAAATTATTTTAATTATATTTCTTATTATTTTGGATTAGATATAATTTCATTTGGTTTAATTTTATTAAGCTTTTGAATTTGCAGATTAATGTTAATAGCAAGAGAAAGGGTTTATTTATTTAATAATTATAAAAATTTATTTATTTTTATAATTTTGTTTTTATTAATAATATTAGTATTAACTTTTAGTTCAATAAGAATATTTATATTTTATTTATTTTTTGAAGCTAGATTAATTCCTACATTTTTTTTAATTTTAGGTTGAGGATATCAGCCTGAGCGATTACAAGCGGGAGTTTATTTATTATTTTATACTTTATTAGCTTCTTTACCCTTATTAATTGGTATTTTTTATATTTTAGATATTAATAATACTTTATCTTTTAATTTATTATTAAATTTTAGATTTATTAATTTAAATTTTTTATATCTTTCTTTAATTTTTGCTTTTTTAGTTAAAATACCAATATTTTTAGTTCATTTATGATTGCCTAAAGCTCATGTAGAAGCTCCAGTTTCTGGTTCTATAATTTTAGCAGGTATTTTATTAAAATTAGGAGGTTATGGTTTATTACGAATATTTTCTTTATTACAGGTTTCAGGTGTAAAATATAATTATTGATGAATTAGAATTAGATTAGTAGGAGGCGTTTTAATTAGATTAATTTGTTTACGTCAAACTGATTTAAAAGCTTTAATTGCTTATTCATCTGTTGCTCATATAGGGATTGTTTTAAGTGGGCTATTAACTTTAACTTATTGAGGGTTAACTGGTTCTTATGCTTTAATAATTGCTCATGGTCTTTGTTCTTCCGGTCTTTTTTGTTTGGCTAATATTTCTTATGAACGAATAGGAAGACGAAGATTATTAATTAATAAGGGATTATTAAATTTTATACCTACATTGAGATTATGATGATTTTTATTATGTTCTGGAAATATAGCAGCTCCTCCTACATTAAATTTATTAGGTGAAATTTCTTTATTAAATAGTATTGTTAGCTGATCGTGAATTTCCATGATTATATTAACATTTTTATCTTTTTTTAGTGCTTCTTATTCTTTGTATTTATTTGCTTATAGACAACATGGTAAGATTTATTCTGGTGTTCATTTTTTTTCAGCAGGTTCAGTCCGAGAATTTTTTTTATTAATATTGCATTGATTACCTTTAAATTTATTAATTTTAAAAAGTAGTTTTTGCATATTATGAATTTATTTAAATAGTTTAAAAAAAATATTGATTTGTGGTGTCAATGATATGATTAATTCATTTTAGATCGTGAATAGTTTAGTAAATTATTGTAAAATTAGTTTTTATTTTTTAATTTTTATTAGATTTACTTTATTTTTATTAAGAATAAAGTTTATTTTAAAAGATTTAGTTTATTTTATTGAATGAGAGGTTTTATCTATACAATCAATATCTATTGTTATAACTTTCTTATTTGATTGAATAAGATTGATATTTATATCTTTTGTATTATTAATTTCATCTTTAGTTATTTTTTATAGAAATCAGTATATAGAAGAAGATTATAACATTAATCGATTTATTCTTTTAGTTTTAATATTTGTTATATCTATAATATTACTTATTATTAGACCTAATTTAATTAGAATTTTATTAGGTTGAGATGGGCTTGGTCTTGTTTCTTATTGTTTAGTTATTTATTTTCAAAATGTTAAATCTTATAATGCGGGAATATTAACTGCTTTATCTAATCGAGTAGGAGATGTTGCATTATTATTAGCTATTGCATGAATATTAAATTATGGAAGTTGAAACTATATTTTTTATTTAGATATATTATCAACTAAATTTGAAATAATAATTATTGGAGTATTAGTTATATTGGCAGCTATAACAAAAAGTGCTCAAATTCCTTTTTCTTCTTGATTACCTGCAGCTATAGCAGCGCCTACACCTGTTTCTGCTTTAGTTCATTCTTCAACGTTAGTAACTGCTGGAGTTTATTTATTAATTCGTTTTAACATTTTATTTGTAGATCTTTGAATAGGTCAATTTTTACTTTTAATTTCTGGATTAACTATATTTATAGCTGGGTTAGGGGCTAATTTTGAATTTGATTTGAAAAAAATTATTGCTTTATCTACATTAAGACAATTAGGATTAATAATAAGTATTTTATCAATAGGATTTTATAAATTAGCTTTTTTTCATTTATTAACTCATGCTTTATTTAAGGCCCTTTTATTTATATGTGCTGGGTCTATTATTCATAATATAAAAAATTCACAAGATATTCGCATAATAGGAGGATTAAATATAAGAATACCTTTAACTTGTAGATGTTTTAATATCGCTAATTTAGCTTTGTGTGGAATACCTTTTTTAGCTGGATTTTATTCTAAAGATTTAATATTAGAGATTGTTATATTATCTTATGTAAATTGAGTTTCTTTTTTTCTTTTTTTTTTTAGTACTGGGCTAACTGTTTGTTATTCATTTCGTTTAGTTTATTATTCAATAACAGGTGAATTTAATAGAACTTCATTACACCCATTGAACGATAAAAGTAATATTATGCTTTTTAGTATTTTTTTTTTAATAATTATGGCTATTATTGGGGGAAGAATATTAAGATGATTAATATTTTTAAATCCTTCAATAATTTGTTTACCTTTTTTTATAAAAATTATAACTTTAATTGTTTGTTTATTAGGAGGAGTAATTGGTTATTTATTAACAAATGTTAGTTTATTTTTTATTAATAAAGGTTTATTTTTTTATAATTATATTTTTTTTATGGGATCTATATGGTTTATACCTATTATTTCTACAATAGGAATTATTAATTATCCATTAAAATTAGGATTAAATTCTTTTAAAAGTTTTGATCAAGGTTGAAGAGAATTTTTTGGAGGTCAAATGTTATATATTCAATTAAAAAATTATTCATTATATTTACAAGAATTTCAAAATAATAGTTTAAAAATTTATTTATTAAGATATATATTATGATTTATTATTTTATTAATAATAATTGGTTTTATTAATTAATTTAAATAGCTTAATTTTAGAGTATAACATTGAAGATGTTAGGGTGATTATTTTAATCTTTAGATATTTATAAAAAAATAATTTTTATTTTTACATTGAAAATGTAATGTTTTTATTAAACTATATAAATTATATATATATTGAAATATGTTGTACAAAAAAAAGCTGCTAACTTTTTATTTTAATGGTTTAATTCCATTTATATTTCTTAATTGGAATTATAAAAATTCAATTTTATCATTAACAGTGATATACCTCTTTTTGGTTTCAATTAATAAGATAAATTGAATAATTCAATACTTTTTAAATGCAAATTAAATGTTATATTTAACTATTATCCTAAAATATGGGTGAATTTCACCTAAAAATTAGGCCGAAACTAATTGCAATAAATCGCTTCATATTTATTTATTTCATTCTAGAGCACCTTGATTTCATTCGTGGTAAAGTCCAATAATTAAAATAAAAATAAAAAATATACTAGTAATAGTTCAGTTAATTAAATTTGATGATTTAATAATTAAAATTATTGGAAGTAATAATGCAATTTCAACATCAAAAATTAAAAAAATAATTGCAATTAAAAAGAATCGTAGAGAAAATGGTAATCGTGATGAATTTATTGGGTCAAATCCACATTCAAATGGAGAACATTTTTCTCGATCAGTTAATGTTTTTTTTGACAATAAAGTAGCTAAGATTATTACAATGATTGTAATAATTATGATAAGTAAAGTTATTAAAGATAATATTAATATTATTTATACTAAAAATATTTAGTCCTTGTGATTGGAAGTCACACATACAAATTATATACTTTATAAATATCTACCTCATCAGTAAATTGAAATATATAAGAATAATCATACTACATCAACGAAATGTCAATATCAAGCTGCTGCTTCAAATCCAAAGTGATGATTTTTTGAAAAATGAAAATTAATATGTCGTAAGAAACAAATTAATAAAAATGTAGTTCCAATTAATACATGAAGACCGTGGAATCCTGTAGCTATATAAAATGTTGAACCATAAACAGCATCTGCAATTGTAAAAGGAGCTTCAATATATTCATATCCTTGAAGAATAGAAAAATAAATTCCTAAAATAATAGTAAAAAATAATCCTTGAGTTGTTTGAGAGTGGTTATTTTCTATTAAACTATGGTGAGCTCAAGTTACAGTAACCCCAGAAGCTAATAAAATAGCAGTATTTAATAAAGGAATTTGAAATGGGTTAAATGCAGCAATTCCAATAGGGGGTCAAGTCATTCCTAATTCAATCGTAGGGGATAATCTTCTATGGAAAAATGCTCAAAAAAAAGAAATAAAAAAAAATACTTCGGAAACAATAAATAAGATTATTCCTCATCGTAATCCAATAGTTACAATATATGTATGTAGACCTTGAAATGTACCTTCTCGTGAAATATCTCGTCATCATTGATATATAGTTAAAATTGTAATAAAATTTCCTAAAACAAATAAAGTTATTGTATATTGATGAAATCATTGAACAAGACCAGACACTGTTGTTATTGCTCCAATAGCTCCTGTTAAAGGCCATGGTCTGTAATCTACTAAATGAAATGGGTGATTTGAGTGTGTTGACATTAATTTACTTCACTTGAATAAAGTGTTCTTAAAACGGCGAATACATAAGATTGAATAATTGCTACAGCTGATTCTAGAACTAATAAAGCAATTTGTGTTGTTAAAATTAATGATAAAATTAAATAGTTAGTAGATATAGGACCTGTATTTCCTAATAATGTTATTAGTAAATGACCTGCAATTATATTAGCTGTAAGTCGAACAGCTAAAGTTCCTGGTCGAATTACATTTCTAATTGTTTCAATACATACTATAAAGGGTATTAATACAGCAGGGGTTCCTTGAGGTACTAAATGAGCAAATATGTGTTGTGTATGATTAATTCAACCATATAATATAAAACTTAGTCATAAAGGGAAAGCTAAAGCTAATGTTAATGTTAAATGACTAGTACTAGTAAAAATGTATGGGAATAGCCCTAAAAAGTTATTAAATATAATTAAAGAAAACAATGAAATAAATATTAAAGTTCTTCCATTATGTCCAGAAGGCCCTAATAATGTTTTAAATTCATTATGTAGTGTTAGTAAAATTTTATTTCATATTACTTGAAATCGGTTAGGTATTAATCAGAATGATACTGGAATTAAAAATAAACCTAAAAAAGTTCTTAATCAATTTAATGAAAGATTTAAAATTGTAGTTGAAGGATCAAATACAGAGAATAGATTTGTTATCATTTTCAGTTAAGTTTATTAAATTTAATGTTTAATTGTTGAGACGTTTTTATTGGGGTATAGAAAAAACAAAAGTAATTTAAAATATTAAAAATTACTAATGTAAATGAAAAAATTAAAAATAAAAATAATCAATTAATTGGAGCTATTTGTGGAATTAAAAAATATTAGATTAAACTAATTTTTTTAGTTTGACAAACTAAGGTTTTTATAAAACTAATTTTTTTATATGTTTATCATTAGAAGTAAGTGCTAATTTACTATTATATGATTTAAGAGATCATTACTTGCTTTCAGTCATCTAATGAATTAGTTATTGAAGTAATTCATTTAATAAAAAAATTTATAGGAATTCTTTCGATTACAATAGGCATAAATCTATGATTAGCGCCACAAATTTCAGAACATTGTCCAAAAAATAATCCGGGTCGATTAATTAAAAAATTAAGTTGATTTAATCGACCTGGTGTGGCATCTACTTTTACTCCTAAAGAAGGTACTGTTCATGAATGAAGCACATCAGTTGCTGTTACTAAAATTCGAATTTGATTATTTATTGGTAAAACAATTCGGTTATCTACATCTAATAATCGGAATCCGTTTAAATCTAATTCATTTGTAGGAATTATATATGAATCAAATTCTAAATTTAAAAAATCTGAATATTCGTAACTTCAATATCATTGATGTCCAATTGATTTTAATGTAATTGATGGTGTATTAATTTCATCTATTAGATATAATAATCGTAAAGAAGGTAAAGCAATAAATATTAAAATAATAGCTGGTAATACTGTTCAAATAATTTCAATAGTTTGTCCATGCAATAAAAATCGATTAGTAAATTGATTAAATATTAATATTCTTATAATGTATCCAACTAAAATTGTAATTATTGTTAAAATTAATAGTGTGTGATCATGAAAAAAATTTAATTGTTCTATTAATGGAGAAGATCTATCTTGTAATCCTAAATTTGCTCATGTTGCCATTATTCTAATAAAAGATAAAATCTTTATATATGAAGCTTAAATTCATTGCACTAATCTGCCATATTAGAAATTATTAGTTAATAATGGTAATTCTGCGTAGGTGTGTTCTGCAGGAGGTAAAGTGTGATATCACTCAATAGAAGATGATAATTGTATAGGAAATGCGGGGGTTCGTTGTGTAATTATACTTTCTCAAATAATAAATAAGAAGTATAAAATAGCAAATAATGAGATTGTTCTTCCAATCGAAGAAACAATATTTCAAGCTAAATATCTATCAGGAAAATCTGAATATCGTCGAGGTATTCCGGCTAATCCTAAAAAATGTTGGGGAAAGAAAGTTAAATTTACTCCTACAAATATTATTGAGAATTGAATTTTTAATCAATTTGGATTTATTGTCAATCCTGTTAATAATGGATATCAATGAATAAATCCGGCTATAATTGCAAATACTGCTCCTATAGATAAAACATAATGAAAATGAGCAACTACATAATAAGTATCATGTAATACAATATCAAGAGAAGAGTTAGCTAATACTACTCCAGTTAATCCTCCTACTGTAAATAAAAATACAAATCCAAATGATCATAATATAGCAGGGCTATAAGTTAATTGAGTTCCATGAAGAGTAGCTAATCAACTAAAAATTTTAATTCCTGTTGGTACTGCAATAATTATAGTAGCAGAGGTAAAATAAGCCCGTGTATCTACGTCTATACCAACTGTAAATATATGATGTGCTCAAACAATAAATCCTAATAATCCAATTGCTAATATTGCATAAATTATTCCTAAATTTCCAAATGTTTCCTTTTTACCACTTTCTTGAGTAATAATATGAGAAATTATCCCAAATCCAGGTAAAATTAAAATATATACTTCAGGATGTCCAAAAAATCAAAATAAATGTTGATATAAAATTGGGTCTCCTCCTCCTGCTGGGTCAAAAAATGAGGTATTTAAATTTCGATCAGTTAATAATATAGTAATTGCTCCTGCTAATACTGGTAAAGATAAAAGTAATAATACTGCTGTAATTACAACTGATCATACAAATAAAGGTATTCGATCTAAAGTAATTCCTGGTGATCGTATATTAATAACTGTAGTAATAAAATTTACGGCTCCTAAAATAGAAGAAATACCAGCTAAATGAAGAGAAAAAATTGCTAAATCTACAGAGGCACCAGCGTGAGCAATTCCTGAAGAAAGAGGGGGATAAACAGTTCACCCTGTTCCAGCTCCATTTTCTACTATACTTCTAGAAATTAAAAGTGTTAAAGAAGGGGGAAGTATTCAAAAACTTATATTATTTATTCGAGGGAATGCTATATCTGGTGCTCCCAATATTAAAGGAACTAATCAATTTCCAAATCCTCCAATTATAATAGGTATTACTATAAAAAAAATTATAATGAATGCATGAGCAGTAACAATAACATTATAAATTTGATCATCTCCAATAAAAGCTCCTGGATGACCTAATTCTGCTCGAATTAAAATTCTCAATGAAGTTCCAACTATTCCAGCTCAAGCCCCAAAAATAAAGTATAATGTTCCAATATCCTTATGATTTGTAGAAAATAACCATTGTCGCGATTAAATGGCTGAAATTTAGGCAATAAATTGTAAATTTATTTATGGGAATTATCTCTTTAATCAGGCTTTATAGTCAATAATGATATTAGACTGCAATTCTAAAGGAATAAATAAATTATTAAAGCTTAAGAATTAAAAGATTAATACAAATATTTTCAGCTTTGAAGGCTATTAGTTTATTTAACTTAAATTCTTATATAATTATATAAAATATTAAAATTATTAATAATCCTCCAATTGAAATGAAATTTAAAATTAAACTTATTATAGATATTTTTATATTATAGATATTTTTTAATATTCAGGTATTTTTTTGATAATTTAATATAAAAATTCTATAAGACAAACGAAGATAAAAATATAAAGTAATTAAAGTTAAACAAACTCTAATTGTTAAAATAAATATTTGATTTATATTAGTTAAATTTTGAATTACTAATCATTTAGGTAAAAATCCTAAAAATGGCGGTAATCCTCCTAATGAAAGTAAATTTAAAAAAACAAAAAATTTAATAAATGGGTTTATTATTGAAATATTAAAAATTTGATTAAAATAAAATAATTTAAAATTATTAAATATAATAATGATTGAAATTGATAATAAAGAATACAATAAAAAATATCTTATTCATAATAATTCATTATTTATTATAGCTAGTAATATTCATCCTAAATGATTAATTGAAGAAAATGCTATTAATTTTCGAATAGAAGTTTGATTTAATCCTCCGAAAGATCCAATTAATATTGATAAAATAATTGATATTATAAAGAAATTATAACAAAAATTATATGAAATTAATATTAAAGGAGCAATTTTTTGTCAAGTTATTAAAATTAATCTATTAATTCATGATAACCCTTCTATTACTTCTGGAAATCAGAAATGAAAAGGAGCTGCACCTCTTTTTAATATTAAAGTTGATAAAATTAAAATTTCATTTAAATTATAAAATTGTGTTAAATTATTATTAAAAAAAAATATTAAAATAATAATTGCAAACAATAAAACAGAGGAAGCAAAGGCTTGTGTTAAAAAATATTTTAAAGATCTTTCTGATGTTAATAGATTTTTTTTACTATCATTTATTAGGGGGATAAATGATAATAAGTTAATTTCTAATCCTATTCATGCTCCTAATCAAGAATTAGAAGAAATAGTAACTAAAGTTCCAAATATTAAAGTAATAATAAAGATATTGTTTGAAATTTTTTTAATTAAAAAGAAAAGGATTATAACCTTTATAAGTGGGGTATGAGCCCAATAGCTTATTTAGCTTATCTTTTTATATTTTAGTGTATGATGCACAATAGATTTTGATTCTTTTGGAAACAGTTTAATTCTGTTAAATATAATGAATGAAATTTTTAAATTTCATTATTTACCCTATCAAGGTAATCCTTTTATCAGGCAATTCATT